TCGATATGTATTTAAAAAAGGAGCCCCTTCGTTGTTTTTCATCATTAATAAATCGAATAAACGAAAGTTTGTTTTCATAATTTTAGGTCCTTCTTTACCCCATAGAGACATTGAATAGAATGAGCTGCTTTTTTTGCCACTGTAATTTTGAAAATAAATGTTTAAATGTCCTTCAAAAGTAAGTAAATAAATGCGAAACATATAAAAGGCGGTTAATCCTGCCGTAGAATAAGCTATTATTGCAAAAATAGGTGAATACAACCAACTATCATTAAGAATTTCATCTTTGGACCAAAAACAAGCAAGAGGTGGAATACCACAAAGAGACAGTGTACCTAATAAAAAAGAAATTTTTGTAATTGGTACATGTTTTCTTAAACCTCCCATAAGAACCATATTCTGACTTTTATCTGGAGAATATCCAACAATAGCTTCCATCGAATGAATAATAGATCCAGATCCTAAAAACAGCAATGCTTTCGAATAAGCATGAGTAATCAAATGAAATAAAGCAGCTCGATACGAACCCATACCTAAAGCTAACATCATATAACCCAATTGAGACATTGTAGAATAAGCTAAACCTCTCTTAATATCTTTTTGAGCAAGAGCTAAAGTAGCTCCTAAAAATAATGTTATTATACCTATCAAAGATATTATATTTAATATATAAGGTATAACTATGAAAAGAGGAAGAAGCCTAGCTACAAGAAAAATTCCTGCTGCTACCATGGTAGCAGCATGTATAAGAGCTGAAATAGGGGTAGGCCCTTCCATGGCATCGGGTAACCAAACATGAAGGGGAAATTGAGCAGATTTAGCAACTGCGCCAGCAAATAATAGGAAAGCACAGAAAGTAACAAATAAAGGATTAACTTCATTATTATAATTATTATAAACCAAATTATTGAATATTTCAAACAAATCCCGAAATTCAAAACTACCTGTTATCCAATAAAAACCTAAAATTCCTAATAATAACCCAAAATCTCCAACACGATTAGTTACAAACGCTTTCTGACAAGCATTCGCCGCACTGGGTCGGGTGAACCAAAAACCTATTAATAGATAAGAACACATTCCAACCAATTCCCAAAAAATATAAATTTGTATTAAATTAGAACTAGTAACTAATCCCAACATTGAAGTATTGAAAAAACTCATATAAGCAAAAAATCTCACGTATCCTCGATCATGAGACATATAATTATCACTATAAATAAGAACCATAACCCCAACACTAGTGATTAATATTGACATAATAGAAGTAAGTGGGTCAATTAAGGAGCCGAACTCTAAAGAAAAATCATTATTGATGGTCCAAGACCATACATATTGATAGACAGAATTGTTATTTAGTTGCTGAATAAAGAAATGGGCTGAAAAAATCATAACTATACTTAATAATAAAACACTCGGAAAAGCCCACATACGGCGAAGATTTTTAGTTGCCGTTGGAAAAAGTAGAAGTCCTGCTCCTATTAACATAGGAACTGGAAGGGGAATGAACGGTATGATCCATGAATATTGATATGTATATTCCATATAAAAATAAATAAAAAAATTATCTTAATTAATTGTTTCTGATTCACCAGTTCTTATTTCTTTTCTTTTGAAAGCGGTCGATTAATAAAAAAATTAAGATATATAAAATACAACTTAAATAGAATTTCATTTTCCAACCTTAATTATTCGGAATCTTTCCAAACTACTTCAAATATTTCAAATGAAGATGAAGAGTTAGGGTTAGTCAAATGATATAAACAAGTTACGAGCGAAAAATAAATATAAATATGTACTTTAATTTATTATTAGTTTATTATTAGTTTATTATTAATTATTATTAGTTTATTATTAATTATTATTAGTTTATTATTAATATTGAATTGTTAATATGAAATTTTATGAAGATAAAAACGAAAAATGGCAATTTCGATCTAATTATTACGTAATACAATAATTTATTTATATCTATAGAGCAAGGCTAAATAATGACAACAAAAAGGTAGTTAATAGGAATCATAGGGCCCATAACTTGACTCATAAAACCTATTTATTGCAGTTTGGTTCGGTTATTCCCAATCATTAACGAATTTTTTTAGAACTAATGTCTTCGATTACAATAAAAACTATTTATAAGAAATGCTTTGCTATCCTAAACTTTTTTATCTAAAATAAAAACGGAGGGGCAAAAAAAAATGGCTTTTATTTTAGTTTTAGAAAGTGTTTTGTATATTTTAATCAATTAACTACATAGGACCATTCGAATTTAAAAATTAAAATTAAATGTCCTCTTTCTTCGAACTTGACCCATTTTTTTAATTTAATATAATTAAAAAAAAATAAAAATTATTACAGTTTTTTTTTTATTAATCTTAAGCGGAAGAGGAATTGAGTTTTTAAACCTTTCCAGGTAGTTTTTAAACCTTTCCATGTATTTTATTCCATGTAAGAATGTAACATGACAAAAATAGAAAGTAAAGACCCCCAACCCCTTTTGTTTGTATTTTTTATTTTATCAACTTCAATCTATTCTATTTGGCATAGTAGATCGTATTGTTCTTAGTAATATTTGTAATATTTTAAACAATTTTTCCAAACACCAAGGGAATGCAATTTCTAGAATAGCTAGCTAGAGATATAGTAAAGAACAATTGATTTTGAACACTAGATGTCTTTCACATCCAACCGATGAACCGATTATAATTTTAAAATGGCAGTTCCAAAAAAGCGCACCTCTAGTTCCAAAAAACGTATTCGTAAAAATCTTTGGAAAAAGAAAGGATATTGGGCAGCATTGAAAGCTTTTTCATTAGCGAAATCTCTTTCTACCGGTAACTCAAAAAGTTTTTTTTGTGTGACAAATAAATAATTAAACAATAGACTAAATAATATGAATAGGTCTAATTCAAAAAAATGATTCTAATTTTTGTTAGAATTTTTTTTTGTAAAATTTCCAAGTTATCAAGAATATAAATAATATTAATCTAATAATAATAGATTATTATCTAAATTAATATTTCATTTGTTATTAAAACAAAATGAATTCCATTCTCTAATAGCAATAACAATATAAAATGGAATTCATTTTGTTATTTTTTAGTTCGAGCCATGACAAAATTATCTCGTTACAAATGTTGCTTTTATTTTCAGGAGACCATAAATAAAGTAATAAAAAAGTAATAAACTAAAAAATGAAAAATCCCGTTGTTAGTTAACTGAAAAAAAGGATACTCTAAAATAAAAATAACTAATAAACAAAAGATAAGATTATTAATATTATTAAAGAAAACGTTTAGATTAAATGCCTGATTTTGAAACAAATTTTTAGTCATCAATTTGAATGTTTCCTAAAAAAATATTGAATTAACCCTCCCAATCTCGACGATTGAATAAAAATAGGTTATTATGATTTTGAATAAGCCGCTATGGTGAAATCGGTAGACACGCTGCTCTTAGGAAGCAGTGCTAGAGCATCTCGGTTCGAGTCCGAGTAGCGGCATGGCTTTTTCTAAAAGAGTAAGCCCTATAATGAATTCAATTCCCTATTTCAATTCCTATAATTGAGAATCCCTTTAATAAATTTTATGATAGTTTCAACTTTAGAGCGTATATTAACTCATATATCCTTTTCGATCATTTCAATTGTAATTACAATTCATTTGATAACTTTATTTGTCGATGAAATCGTAGGACTATATGATTCATCAGAAAAGGGCATGATAGTTACTTTTTTCTGCATAACAGGATTATTAGTTATTCGTTGGATTTATTTTGGGCATTTACCATTAAGCAATTTATATGAATCATTAATTTTTCTGTCGTGGGGTTTTTCCATTATTCATATGATTCCGTATTTTAAAAAACATAAAAACCATTTAAGCGCAATAACGGCGCCAAGTGTTCTGTTTACCCAGGGTTTCGCTACTTCAGGTCTTTTAAATGAAATGCATCAATCTGCAATATTAGTACCGGCTCTCCAATCACATTGGTTAATGATGCACGTAAGTATGATGGTGTTGAGCTATGCAGCTCTTTTGTGTGGATCATTATTATCACTAGCTCTTCTAGTCATTACATTTCGAGAATCCATAAGGATTTTTAGTAAAAGCAAAAATTTGTTAACTGAGCAATTTGCCTTTGGTGAGATTCAATACGTGAATGAAAAAAACAATGTGTTAAAAAACACTTCTTTGATTTCTTCTCAGAATTATTACAGATATCAATTAATTCAACAATTGGATCGATGGAGTTATCGTATTATTAGTTTAGGATTTATCCTTTTAACCATAGGTATTCTTTCGGGAGCAGTATGGGCTAATGAAGCATGGGGATCCTATTGGAATTGGGATCCAAAAGAAACTTGGGCATTTATTACTTGGACCATATTTGCGATTTATTTACATATCCGAACAAATAAAAATTATGAAACTGAAAATTCTGCAATTGTGGCCTCAATGGGCTTTCTTATAATTTGGATATGTTATTTTGGGGTTAATCTATTAGGAATAGGGTTACATAGTTATGGTTCATTTACATTACCATCTAATTGAATCTAATTGAATTTCTAATTGAATTTAAAGTACTTGACAACGAAAAGCCTAGGGCAGCATACATTATGAAACCCTTATATCAACCATCAAGAACCATTTGAATCATTCTATTTCCATTACTTGATTCAAATGGTTCTCAAAATGTCAAAATATCTGGTTCTATTTTTATAATAGAATTCCAATTTTTTTATTTAACTTAAAAGCTGAAAAAGACTTTTTTTGGACAATGAACGATTTTAAAAATCATCGTATTTTTTTTATTGACAAAAACTATCTATAAAAAAAATTTGATAGAATAGCTTCGACCTTCTCAACTGATAATGAGAAAACGAAATCGGGATAAATACCAATACCTATTACCGGTAAAAGGATCGAAATCGAAATAAATAACTCGCGCGGTCCAGAATCAAAAAAATAAGAGTTTTTGGGGACATTAAAAAGCTTGTATCCATAGAACATCTGGCGTAACATAGATAATGAATAAATAGGAGTTAATATCATTCCAATTGCCATTACAAAAGTAATTAAGATTTTTGTTATTAAAAGATATTTTTGGCTAGTAAGTATTCCAAAAAAAACTACCAATTCGGCAACAAAACCGCTCATGCCCGGTAATGCAAGCGAAGCCATTGATAAGATACTGAAAGTCGTGAATATTTTTGGAATTGAGACGGCCATTCCGCCCATTTCGTCGAGGTAAACAAGTCGTATTCTATCATAACTCGTTCCGGCCAAGAAAAAAAGTGCAGCGCCAATAAATCCGTGAGAAATTATTTGTAAAATGGCCCCGTTGAGCCCTGTATCGCTTATAGAACCAATTCCTATAATTATGAAACCCATATGAGATACAGAAGAATAGGCTATTCGTTTTTTTAAATTACGCTGACCCGGAGATGTTAAAGCTGCATAGATAATTTGAATTGTGCCTACTATCATCAACCAGGGAGAAAATATAGAATGGGCATGGGGTAATAATTCCATATTGATCCGAACCAACCCATATGCTCCCATTTTTAATAAGATTCCGGCTAAAAGCATACAAGTACTATAATGTGCCTCTCCATGGGTGTCTGGTAACCATGTGTGTAGGGGTATGATCGGTGATTTGACAGCAAAAGCAATAAGAAATCCAATATAAAATATTATTTCCAGTGCTACAGGATACGATTGATTAGCTGATGTTTCAAAATTTAATGTCGGTTCATTGGAGCCGTATAAACCAATACCCAGAACTCCTATTAATAAAAAAACGGAACCTCCAGCAGTGTACAAAATAAATTTTGTAGCTGAATACAAACGTTTCTTTCCACCCCACATGGATAGAAGTAGATAAACGGGAATTAATTCTAACTCCCACATGATGAAAAAAAGTAAAAGGTCTTGAGAAGAAAATAGTCCTATTTGACCACTATACATTGCTAACATTAGGAAATGGAATAGTCGTGAATCTCGAGTAACGGGCCAAGCCGCTAAAGTAGCTAAAGTTGTGATAAAGCCTGTCAGTAAAATGGGTCCTATAGAAATTCCATCTATTCCCAATCTCCAGTAAAAATCAAAATAATTGATCCATTTATAATTCTCCGTTAGTTGCATTAACGGATCATCCAATTGGAAACGATAACCGAATGCATAGGTTGTTAGAAGGAGTTCTACTATACATATACATACAGTATACCACCTTATTACCTTATTTCCTCTATGAGGAAGAAAGAAAATTAAGGAACCCGCGGATATTGGCAAAACTACAACTAGCGTTAACCAAGGAAAATTATTCATAGTAAAAACAAAATAAACTTGGACCAGAAAAACCCGTGCTCGAAATAAATATATTTTGAGCGCGGGTTTTTGTCGGTAAAGGTAAAAAAATCAAATGTATTCGAGTAGGGTTTTCTGAAACGTATTAATAAGCTAGACCCATACTTCGAGTTGTTTCATGCCATAAATAAACGCGAACACTCAAGAAATCCGTTGGACAGGCAGATTCACATCTTTTACAACCGACACAGTCCTCTGTTCTTGGAGCAGAAGCTATTTGCTTAGCTTTACATCCGTCCCAAGGTATCATTTCTAATACATCAGTTGGGCAGGCTCGCACACATTGAGTACACCCTATACACGTATCATAAATCTTTACTGAATGTGACATTGGATCTATAAATTTTTAAACGTCAGAAATTTTCGATCTAGTAAACTTGTAAATGAATCATATATTTAGACACCAGATGAATCAATAATTTACCAGAAATTTGGAAGCAATCTACTTCTGGATCGACTCATACGATAGAACCAAGATACTTTGATTTCTTACATTTTCTAAAATATGGATTAGATTTAATGTATGGTCATGTTAATTAGAATTTATGAATATTGTAATTTCTATGATTAATACTACACTACTTATTCAACAAATTCGATTGATTGATACGAGTTGATTTTCTGTTACGATAAATTGACGAAACAATGGCCAGTCCAATAGCTGCTTCAGCGGCGGCAATAGCTATAACAAAAATTGAGAAAATATTTCCTTTTAATTGCCGGCTATCAAAAAAATCAGAAAATGTTACGAAATTTATATTAACCGCATTCAGTATAAGTTCAAGACACATAAGGGCTCTAACCATATTTCGGCTTGTGATCAATCCATAGATACCGATAGAAAATAAGTAGGCACTCAAAACAAGTACATGCTCGAGCATCATTGACTAACTCCTTATCAATTTTGATTCATTTCAATATGAACTGAATAACAATTCAACAGATTCAATTGACTAGAATATAAAGTGCGGAACAAAGAAATATATTGTATTGGTAATAGATTAAATAAAAGAGTTTTTATTTTGACTTTTAGACATAACCAATTTTAAAACCAATTTTAAAATGGAAGATAAAAAAATGTAATAACACAGAACAGAGTTGAATTTTGATTACTGTTGGAAATTCTATAAATTTATTACTGGCGCGCTACCGCAATTGCGCCTATTAAAGCGACTAAAAGAATTATCGAAATGAATTCAAATGGAAGAAAAAAATCTGTTGATAAATGAATTCCAATTTGTTGACTATTACTTATCAAATCTTGCTCTATAATCTGGTTTGATCTTGCAGTCCAAATAATCCCGTACCATGACGTATCCGTAATACTAATCATTAGTAAAACAAAAATACTTGTACAAACTGGTAAAGTAATCCCATCCCCAACAGTCCAAAGATTAAAATCTTTGTAATCTTCTGAACCATTCATAAACATCACAGCAAATACAATTAAAACATTTATAGCTCCCACGTAAATAAGAAGTTGTGCAGCAGCTACAAAATAGGAGTTTAATAGAATATAAAATAAGGATATACAAACAAGAACCAGCCCCAATGAAAAGGCAGAATAAATGGCGTTGGTAAATAATACCACACCTATACCGCCTAGTATAAGACCCAATCCCAGAAAGACTAAAAGAAAGTCATGTATTGGTCCAGGCAAATCCATTATATGTAAAATAAGAGATAAATAAATCTAAATGTTTTTCATGACTTTATTGAGACCCGATCAGAAATTTTTTTTAATAATTTTTCAAAAATTCCTAATTAAATCCTAAGAGATAGGACTAAATGTAGGTACAATTATTGGGCTAATTTTATTCTTTATCTGAAGGAATAGGTCTAATCCGAAATTTTTTATTTCGAAATATATACAGATATATTAATTAATAGATTTTCAATCAAAATAAAGATTCGCTTCTTAATCAACCAATTAATAGTTGGAATTTCATTTCTAGTTATTGACCAAACAAAAGAACCTTTATTTCTTTTAAATAAATAAATCAAAACCGAACCTTAGTATTGTTAAAGTAATTGGAAGTTATTCTTGAATCAAGAGATTTACTTATTTTTTATTTGAGGTGAATTAAAAATTGTTCGAATTGTATAATCGTCAACTACTGACATTGGTAAACGACCTAAAGCAATTTGATTATAATTTAATTCGTGACGATCATAAGTAGAAAGTTCATATTCTTCAGTCATTGATAAACAATTTGTTGGACAATACTCAACACAATTACCACAAAATATACAGATTCCGAAATCAATACTGTAATTTAGTAATCGTTTCTTTCGAATATCTGTTTCTAATTTCCAATCAACAACGGGTAGATCTATAGGACATACACGAACACATACTTCACAAGCAATACATTTATCAAATTCAAAATGAATTCGACCACGGAAACGTTCCGCGGTGATTAATTTTTCATACGGATATTGAATAGTTACGGGTAAACGATTTGCGTGAGATAAAGTAATCATGAAACCTTGACCGATGTACCTTGCAGCCCGTACTGTTTGTTGACCATAATTCATGAACCCAGTTACCATAGAAAACATATCGTGAATATATATATGAATAATTTTATGTTTGTTTATTTCTCTTGTTTGAGACAAATTGTGAATATAGAATATTCCTTTACAGCGAAAAGAGTTGAGAAGAAGTTGTTAATAATAGATTACCGAGAGAGATCGGTAAAAGAAATTTCCATCCAAGATTTAATAGTTGGTCCATTCTTAGCCTCGGCAAAGTCCATCTTGTTGTGATAGGAATGAACAAGAACAAATAAGTTTTAGTTAATGTAATAAAGATACCAATCGTCGCTTCAAAGACTCCACCTAATTTATTTATTTCAAAAAACTCAGAAACATATATGTCTGGAATAGATATATTCCAGCCTCCCAAGTAAAGAACTGTTACAAATAATGAAGAAACTAATAGGTTTAGATAAGAAGCAACATAAAATAAACCAAATTTTATACCCGAGTATTCGGTTTGATAACCTGCTACTAATTCTTCTTCTGCTTCTGGTAAATCAAAAGGTAATCTCTCACATTCTGCTAGGGAAGAGATGAGAAAAATGATAAACCCTATAGGCTGACGCCATAAATTCCACCCCCCAAAACCATATTTTGATTGCGCCTCAACTATATCAATTGTACTTGAACTGTTAGATAATCATAGTCGGTGATACCATCACTGTTATCATCGCTATTACAGAACCGTACGTGAGATTTTCATCTCATACGGCTCCTTAAAGGCCATAAATAAATCTAAGGACCGGGTAAGTATTATTTTATCTTGATACATTTGTAGGATGGATAAGGTCAAATCTTATTGGACGGTCCAAAATTAGACCAATAGAATTCTGTCTGTTATAATTATTAGTTTTAAATAATTGTTATTTTAATAATTAAATAAATTAATAATAAAATAAAAAAAAAAAACAAAGTACTTCTGAATTGATCTCACCCCTTCTTTAAAAAATTTCAATTTTTCTTTGTCGAGTAATAACTTAATTCTTCAATAAAATACTTCTTGTAGAAATATAACTAACATAATTAACCCTTCGTTTTTACTTACGAAAAAAAAAATTCCATATTAATTCATGAATTATGATATATATTCTATATATATATGAATATAGAATATGAATATGGAAAAGGATAAAAAAGATATATTTTTTTATTGGAATTGGGTTTCTTTCTCTTTTTTTTTTTTCGTTCCTATTCTTCTTTCTATTTCTTAAAAAAAGAGGGCTTACAAAATAAAGGATTTTTTCGTTCCCAATAGTTATGTATTTCATCGGTGGATAGGAGCATACTCTGGATTGGAATAGTGCCTTGGGGAGTACTTCCTAATAATTTCTACTAACTTTAAGCCCCGATTAGTATTCGTTGTTTGTATATTATGTAAAAAAGCCCTTTTTGGATAATTTACATAATTTCCATTTCCATTACAAATCCGTTACATATCTTGGTGTTTCTAACCATCCACTCGTTTTTGTTCAACCCTCCGTTATGATAATACATGTATGTTAATCCATACAAATGATAGTGAAAAATCAATACGGTGGATTTTTTGAGCCCGCTTCAAGTCAGGATGACTAATCGACCAATCTTGGCTTGGGGTAAACGATTTCTTATGTTTATGTTTATTTTCGCTTAACTCTTTAACTCTTATACATGGAAAATGAGACTCAATATTTTTACTGCGAATTTATATATTTATATATTCTAAATTATATAATATATATATAAGCTGTTTTCTTTCACTCAATATAACTATTTTATTGAATTTTTCAATCCGAATAATGAATAAAAAAAAAATGAAGATCTCTAACCCTACTCAATTCATTCCACCGTTTTCCTCGAAAGGAAGAATAGAGAAAGGTTTATGTCTATATATCAACGAATCGCACGTAGAGATATTGATAACACACATAAAGTTAATGGTATTTCATAACTAATTGATTGAGCAGCAGCTCGTAGACCACCTAAAAAGGAATATTTATTATTTGACCCGTATCCTGACATAAGAAGTCCAATGGGAGCAATACTTGAAATGGCAATCCATAAAAAAACACCAATATTGAGATCCGCTAAAACAAGACGATACCCAAATGGAACTACTAAATAGCTTACTAAAATGGATATAACTGCTATGGATGGACCGATACTGAATAAACGAGTATCCCCTCTAGATGGAAAAAGATTTTCTTTGAAAAGAAGTTTTGTCCCATCTGCTAGAGCTTGAAGAACTCCCAAAGGGCCGGCGTATTCAGGTCCAATACGTTGTTGTATTCCCGCGGATATTTCTCTTTCTAACCATACAATTACCAGTACGCCTATTGTAATTCCCAATACAAGAGTCAAAATAGGAATAAGTAACCATATAATTCCATAGACCCCCTTTAAAAATTCCAATCTAGAAAAAGAATCGATCTCTTGTAATTCTAGTGTATCTAGTGTATCAATTATCATTTCAACGATCAACTTCTCCCATAATGATATCTATACTACCTAGTATTGTCATAATATCAGCCAATTTCATTCTTTTAACTAACTGAGGAAGAATTTGCAAATTGATAAAACCCGGCGGTCGAATTTTCCATCTCCAAGGAAAACCACTCCGATCCCCTATCAGGAAAATCCCTAATTCGCCTTTTGGAGCTTCGACTCGCACATAAAGTTCTTGTTTCGGCAATTCAAATGTAGGAGAAGGTTTTTTACTAATAAAGCGATATTCAAAATCATTCCATTCTGGATTCCTTTCTCTATCAAAGTAGCGGATTTCTAAATTCTCATATGGTCCCCCCGGAATTCCTTCGAGAGCCTGTTGAATAATTTTTACAGATTCCACCATTTCACCAATTCGGACTAGATAACGAGCCAATGAATCCCCTTCTTTTTGCCACTGTACTTCCCAATCAAATTCGTCATAACACTCATACTGATCAACTTTACGAAGGTCCCATTGTATTCCGGACGCTCGCAGCATTGGTCCTGATAAACCCCAGTTTATTACTTCCTCTCGACCAATAATGCCTACCCCCTCGACTCGTTCTAAAAAAATAGGATTGCGTGTAATAAGTTGTTGATATTCAGCAACCCTTATTAAAAAATAATCGCAGAAATCCAAACATTTATCTATCCAGCCATAAGGGAGATCAGCCGCCACCCCTCCGATCCGAAAATAATTATGCATCATTCTCATACCGGTGGCAGCTTCGAATAGATCATATACTAATTCTCTTTCTCTGAAAATATAGAAAAAAGGAGTCTGTGCACCAATATCCGCCATAAAAGGGCCGAGCCATAACAGATGAGAAGCTATACGACTCAACTCCAACATAATTATTCTGATATAGCTGGCTCTTTTAGGTACTTGAATATTTCCCAGCTGTTCCGGCCCATTTACTGTTATTGCTTCTGTGAACATAGTAGCTAAATAATCCCAACGTGTTACATAAGGCAAATATTGTATAATTGTTCGGTTTTCCGCAATTTTTTCCATCCCTCGGTGTAAATAACCCAATATTGGTTCACAGTCAATAACATCTTCACCATCTAGAGTAATGATAAGTCGAAGAACACCATGCATTGATGGATGGTGGGGACCCATACTGACTACCATCAGGTCTTTTCTTGTAGCTGGTATATTCATAGGTTTTTCCTTAATTCACTCTTTCATGAATTGAATTGCTGAAAACGAAAAAAAGTTCATTCAAATTCACGATCTAATAAATCAAATAATTCAAAATGCTTCTTCAAATTAACGAGTTTTTGATTCACGAATATCCAACCGATTAATCAATTCTTTATAACCTATTCTATTTTTCTTTGACAAATAAGATAGCAGGCGTTGGCGTTTTCCCAGAATTTTACGTAGACCTCTCTGAGATAAATAGTCTTTTTTGTGTAATTGTAAATGGGAAGTAAGTCTTCGTATCCTATTGGTGAAACTTAATATTTGAAATTCAACAGAACCCCTATTTTCTTCTTTTTCTTCTTGTGAAATAACTGAGATGAATGAATTTTTTACCATAAAACGAACCCCCCTTCTTTTTTTAAGATATTTTAAGATATTTTGATTGATAGATATTTTTATTGATCAGTAATAATAATGGCACTTGTTTTAGTTTGGTATAGAGAATAATCTTAATTTCGGTCTAATTTCGATTTTTATTAAATCAAATTAAATCAATCCTATTTTAATTTCAAAATTTGAAAAGGTATACAGTATACAAAGGTATACAAAAGGATGGTTGTTTTCTATCCTCCAAAACGATAAAAACTTAGTCCTAAAATCAGACGATTTTATTGATTCATTTCTAGATCGAATTGATATGTCATTGAATTAGTATCATGTATCAGAATAGAATGTAAGACATTGAATGTGCGCACCTCTTTGTCGTCATCGACCCGCTGCGTTATGGGAAAGATAGCAAAACTTTACTAGTAATGGATTTTCAATCGCGGATACATATGTATCCTTACCATACCGAAACGACTGCCGTTATTGCTATCAAACCAATACCTATTCATACAAGCTAAATCTTCTAATCGATAATTGGGCCATAGAAATAACTTTAAGTTAATAAGTTTCTTTTTATATCCTTTGTTTTTATCCAAAACTTGACTGTTTACCTTATTACCATTCCCTAATGCTGAATTTTTATGCATATCATTTCTATTCCTAGAATTGAAACAAATTAGAATTCTAAATTCTCTCCGAAGTCTAGGTGATAAAATATTTTCAGGAACAAACAAATCATAATGATTTTTATCTCTATTTCCAGTCATCTTTTTATATTTGGTAATGACTTCATCAGAATTCTTATCAATATGGGTTTTTTCTCTGTATTTTTGATTCATTTTGTGTTTACTTTGATGAACCGACGAAATACCAATGGTTTGATACATAATAAATTGCCCATCATTTTTTATAGATAGACGAATTGGTTCAATAATCAAAATTCCTCTTTTGATGAATTCCGTAAGAGTTAAATTTTTCTCAATTATCAGAATATCAAGACTCATTTCTCCTCTTTGAATAGAGGATATAGTTATTTCTCTTGGATTTATCAGTCTAAGCAGGAGACAATATACTTTGATGTTATTGATTATTTTTTTAGTTAAAATATCATCCCATCGCAATTGAAACTGAAAATACCTGTTTAGTAAGAAATCAAACTCCTCTTTTGTATCATTCTTGTCTTGTTTTTTATTTTTTTGTTTTTTCATCTCCGAGTCCATATAATCTTCTTCAACATCTTTTTCTTGGTTTGAAAGAGCAGATTCAAGGTTTGCTTGGTCCGCTGATTCTTTTTGCTCTTTATTTCGTTTTTTTAATTCAAGAGATTTTTTTTCATTGGAGGATATAAAAAGATCTTTATCAGTAACGTTTTCATTTATATTAGAATCTAAAAGAAGTAATTTTTTTGGTATAACCCACGGTTTAGTTTTATACAAATTATAAAGGATCAAAAATTCGGAGAAGAACCAACGTTCAAGATTTGATATGGGGCGGTTTAATATTTCTTCATTCATTCCCATCCAATCCAATTTTTTTTTTTGATTAGATAAATAGATTTCTTGATCTTGATGAATTGTGAGATCAAAAAAATTTTGCTTATTCATTTTATCAATTATTGGATAATCATTAAGTTTATCCTTAGTACATTTTTTATTACTGTTTGGGTCAGTATCAATATTGATCCAAGCTTCAATATTGATTTTCTTTCTAAGACAAAAATGGATAATTCTCCAATCAAAATATTTTCTATCCAGATTTTTATCCATATCTGTAATATCATGTTGTACTCGATCATTATTGATAGGGATAATAGGAATACCTTCCATCATATAAAAAGATTTGAGTTTATTTGTGTTGGAGTTCGAAAAAACTTCTTGGTTGTTTTTTACGTGTAATGACAATTCATAAATTGACGAGTACTTCGTATTTTCAGAATTAATAGATTTATATGCTAACCGATCATATTTATATTGTTTTTTAAAATTCTCTTTTTCATTCAGTAATGAAGCCTTTTCAAAATTTTTTAGTTTTTGGTAGTGAATAAATTTCGTTTTTTTAGATGAGTTACTTAAATCCTTATTTTTATTCATATAATGGTGATTGAATCTATTTCGCCATTTTTGTGGTACTAGTCTAGACCATCTAATGCGAGATATATCATATTGATAATGATTCCTTAACCAATTTGTCCATTGATTTATTCCAGAATTCTGACAATTCTTATGTCTTAATTGAGAAAGAAAAAGTTCTTGTGTTCCAACAAAATAACTCCTTATTTCATTCTTAATAAAAGGAGCTGCTCCATTATATTGCAAGACAGATTTTAACTTATAAAAATCCAAATTGACAAATTGGGTTTGTGAGAGTTTGTAAAATACATAGGCTTGTGAAAAGTAGGATAAGTCACAAAAAGTATTTGAATTTTTTTTACTAATATTAGTATTATTTTTACTAATATTAGTATTATATAGTGTCTTTTTTATAGTCAAAATAAAATGAATTAAACTTTGATTTTTTTTATCCATTTTTTCTTGATTTGTTTCATTATTGGTAATGTATTTATTAAAATTTTTTTTTATTGAGTCACGAAATGGTTGTGTATTGATCCTAGGAATATTAATGATCCACAGAAAGATATCTATGTATATCCTTTCAATGAAAAATTTTATAAAATAATGTGATTTGCGTATTAGTCGAGCATTTTTTCTTTTTAATATCTGCCAAATATTTTTTTGTGCTTTCAACCTTTTATTATCATCACTTATTTTGTTAAAACTAATATTTCGATCCGGAATTCTAAATCCGCCCTTTTTTTCATTTGTAATTTTTTCTATTTGATTTATGACCGTGTTTGTTCTATCAGTTAGATCCTGCATTTTTTTTTCTGTCAACGAATAATTTGTCCAATTCCGAGGTATAGTTTCAATGGACGATGGTATAGTTTCAATGGATGATTCAGGAATCATCAGATTACTTATTATCAAATCTTTTTTAGTTTTATTCAATTCATATACTTTTCTTTTTCTCAATCCAAATAATAGAATTGGATTTATTTTTGATAGTTCTTTTTTTATTTCTTTTAAAAAAAGAATCCTTTTAATGATCCATTTTTTTATTTCTTTTGAAACATTTAGAAACAATTTTGTTTTTTCTTTAAAAATTTTTAGAATTAGAAAACATTTCTTTTTCAATTTTCTAATTTTTCTTTTGAGTTCTTTAAAAATGGGTTCAAAAAAAGATTCGTGTTTTCTGGAAGAATCAAAAGGGAATTCTGCTTCCATTCCAAAAATTGTTAAAAAACACGAATCTTTTTTTGAATCTTTCTTTTTCATTGGATCGTTATAAGGGGCTCGTGGATTCGATCTATGCCAAGGTTTCAGACGAAAAGGAAATAGGATCTTAATCTGAATACCGTCTGTTAACCAATCTTTTGGAAATTCTTTTTCTGATAATTGAACGCCATTATAGGTGCATTTAACATGAATTTCTCGATTCCAATCCTTAAAATCTTCGGACCATTCAGGAAATTGAAATAATAGCATACGGGCGATATTTTTAAATATTATCAATGAAGGCAATATAATATATTTTCTAAGAATCGATTGGGTTATTAATAAAAAACCTCTTATTACTTGAGCAAGTAAAATACTATCCCAGGCTTCCGCTATTTCTATACGTGCTTTCTCCTTTCTTTTGGCTTCTTCTTTTTTATCTTCTTCCTTTTTTTTCTCACTTTCTTCTGTGGTTTTCTCTTTAGAATCCGAAATTTTGAGTTCTGTGTTTGTCCACATACCATTTCTAAAAATTCGGTTTATACGTTCGGAAATATCAAAAGAAAAAAAAGGGGATTTGTTTATTCGGTCCAAAAAGAGGGGGGAATGCACGTCTGCCTCAAAGAATTTCCAAGTAACTATTTTACGTCTTTGAGCACGTACAGAGCCTTTGATTAGGTCTCGACGAAAATCTGGTTGTTGTGAATAACGTATCAAAGCAACTTCGTCTGGTTCATCAGTATCATCAGTTTCTTGGGTATTACTATAAGTATCAGTATTCTCTTGGTTATCAGTAAAAATAATTACACTTTTGTCTTTTCTTGAGCGAATCTGCATATTCTCTATCTCACCCTCCTCTCGTTCTTCCTCGTCTAGTTCCCAATCAGCAATTAATTTGTATGGCCAGTAAGGGATTTTTTTATGTATTTCTGTTAATGCAATAGATTTTTTTTTTATCGTTTTCTCGTTTGGAAGAGTTCTATCTGCATCAAATAAAAATTTTAAAACTTTTATTCTATCTTCTGAATCAATTCTTACTTGTTCATGTTTAGGAACTATAAAAGGTCTTTTAAAATTTAAACTTGATGTTGATTTTACAGCAAATTCATTGATTAAGTTCAATAAATAATCCATTTGCTTTGCGCATGCTTTTGTATCAAATGAATTTGGTTTCTGTTCAAATTCTAGGCGATTAATAATAAAAAGGATACTATGAATCTTATTTATCAAAAACTTTTCTATAGAATTTTTTCGAGAAATTTCCTTTTTAATTGAAAGTGAAAACAATTTTTTGATTCGTCCACGATAGGGTCCATTTA